AGCAATGTAATAAAGCATCAATCAATATGGATTCATAAAAAAGAAAACGAATCCGTTCATAGAACAAAAAAAAATAAGAGCTTCGAGCCAATAAAGACTAAGAAAATTGGCTCAAGAAAAAATTTCATTATGAGCTCCGTTGTAGAAATCAAACCTAACCATTAAGTAAGAAGCGATGGGAACGATGGAACCTGTGAATCCAAATCTATTGAAAACAGACTCATTGATCGGGATGGCGAAACAAACCAGAGACTAATTCCTTCATCTATTGGGAAAATAAAAGTCATGAGTTAACCCTACAACTAAAATAGCGACGAAAAGAGTCAATATTCGCCCGTGAAAACTTTATCTTCTTGGATTGATAATTTTTGCTCAATCCAATAGGATAAAAAGAAAAACAAAACAAATATTCGTTAGAACATAAAAAAAGAATATGATATTTAAAAATATAAAATAGAAATATTAATATGCTTAGTTAGCTAAAAAGCAAGATATACAAATGAATAATAGACATTTTTAAAATTTTATTATTCGCGAGGAGCTGGATGAGAAGAAACTCTCATGTCCAGTTCTGTAGTAGAGATGGAATTCAGAACCAACCATCAACTATAACCCCAAAAGAACCAGATTCCGTAAACAACATAGAGGAAGAATGAAGGGAATATCTTATCGAGGTAATCATATTTCTTTCGGTAAATACGCTCTTCAGGCACTTGAACCTGCTTGGATCACGTCTAGACAAATAGAAGCAGGTCGACGAGCAATGACACGAAATGCACGCCGCGGTGGAAAAATATGGGTACGTATATTTCCAGACAAACCGGTTACAGTAAGACCCGCAGAAACACGTATGGGTTCGGGGAAAGGATCCCCTGAATATTGGGTAGCTGTTGTTAAACCAGGTCGAATACTTTATGAAATGGGTGGAGTAACAGAAAATATAGCCAGAAGGGCGATTTCAATAGCATCGTCCAAAATGCCTATACGAACTCAATTCATTATTTCGGGATAAAAAGAATCAAAAGAAAAAGGTCTTGGGGATAAAAAAACAATAACAGGTGCCGGTTTCTTTCTTTGGACAAACAATATTTCTTTTTTTTTTCTTCACTCTTTGCTTTGCATTGAAAGAATAGATTATAAAAAAATGATATGATTCAACCCCAGACCCTTTTGAATGTAGCGGATAACAGCGGGGCTCGAGAATTGATGTGTATTCGAATCATAGGAGCTAGCAATCGTCGATATGCTCATATCGGTGACGTTATTGTTGCTGTGATCAAAGACGCAGTGCCAAATATGCCCCTAACAAGATCAGAGGTGGTCAGAGCTGTAATTGTACGTACTTGTAAAGAACTCAAACGTGATAACGGTATGATAATACGATATGATGACAATGCTGCGGTTGTCATTGACCAAGAAGGAAACCCCAAAGGAACTCGAATTTTTGGTGCAATTGCCCGGGAATTGAGACAGTTAAATTTTACTAAAATAGTTTCATTAGCTCCGGAGGTATTGTAAGGTCTTCTAAAATAAGATAATACCATTGGTTATAGTAAAGTATTTGAAAGAAAGAGATTAAGAAATATATTCAGAATTTTTAGTAGATTGTGTCGCACGCATATGCCTTTAATTTAAATTCATAAACAAATAAGTAAAAAAAAAACATGTTGATTATATCAAAATTGGGGAGCACCAAGAAATTTAATTCACCATGGGTAGGGATATTATTGCTGACATAATAACTTCTATACGAAATGCTGATATGGATAGAAAAAGGGTGGTTCGAATAGCATATACTAATATCACTGAAAATATTGTTAAAATACTTTTACGAGAAGGTTTTATCGAAAACGTGAGAAAACATAAAGAAACCAAAAAATCTTTTTTGGTTTTAACCCTACGGCATAGAAGGAATAGGAAAAGGTCTTATATAAATTTTTTAAATTTAAAACGGATCAGCCGGCCTGGTCTCCGAATCTATTCGAACTACCAACGAATTCCTAGAATTTTAGGTGGGATGGGAATTGTAATTATTTCTACTTCTCGAGGTATAATGACAGACCGAGAGGCTCGACTAGAACGAATTGGTGGAGAAGTTTTGTGTTATATATGGTAATCCTTCTAATATACGAATTGGGTCCGAAACTTCTTATTTGTGAAAACAAAAAGAAAAGGGGCGGGTTGTCTAATATCGTTCCTCCTCCATCAATTGATACTTCAAGGAGGCTTTACCTGGAATGAAAGAACAAAAATGGATTCATGAAGGTTTAATTACTGAATCCCTTCCCAACGGTATGTTCCGGATTCGCTTAGATAATCAAGATATGATTCTAGGTTATGTTTCGGGAAAGATCCGACGTAGTTTTATACGGATACTACCAGGCGATAGAGTTAAAATTGAAGTAAGTCGTTATGATTCAACCAGAGGACGTATAATTTATCGACTTCGCAATAAGGATTCGAAAGATTAGGTGTTTTTATCAACTTCAACATTCCTTTC